ATCTAAGGTACTTTTTTACATTTCTAGGATTAAACAAAAGGATTCGCAAATAAAAGCGCTAATGCCACAACCAGTCCGTAAATTGTTAAAGCTTCCATAAAAGCTAGACTAAGCAATAAAGTACCTCGTATTTTACCCTCTGCTTCTGGTTGTCTCGCAATACCCTCTACAGCTTGGCCTGCAGCAGTACCTTGACCAACTCCGGGTCCAATAGAAGCAAGTCCTACAGCCAATCCAGCAGCAATAACGGAAGCGGCAGAAATCAGTGGATTCATGGTAAGTTCCTCACACCAAAAAAAAGAAATGGTTAATGATACAATCAACCAATGAATTATTACTTAATTTTATCATTAAGTTTGATCATTAAGATCTATTGGGTCGGAGTAACTAAAAACTAATGATAATATTACTGAATCGTCAGAACTACTTCGATATCTCATTTTTTGTTTCTACCCATGATGAAGTTTTTGTAAATCCATATACATACGGCTATAGTTATTGCATTTCTTTCTTTCCAACCATTCTTTCATTCCATTCTTCGTTCTTTACTCTTCTATATCCTTGAGTTCATATGTTTTTTCATCCAATACACAATCACAAATGAAACAGAAGAAAGGACTTGACTTATCTTGTAATCCATCTAATCTAAATGCAGTAAACTACAATCAAATCAATATATGCAATCATCAATATATGCAATGGATATCAATATGATCGATATCAACGATATCAATATATCAAAATATATCAATATAACGATATCAATATGTATATCAATACATATATATATTTATTTTTTTTATTTATTTTGCTATATATATTGCTATATATATATATATATATATATATATATATATTACATATATATAGCATATAGTTAGATATATATATAGTTAGTTAGTATATAGGTAAGGCATAAGGACTTCTATTTATATATAGATAGGACTATATAACTGGTGAATATCTAATATTACATATACATATTACATATACATTTCTTTCTTCCATAACGTAAACTGGCCACATTTTATATTGAATCGGATTATAGAATCATTCCTCGAAACCCACACAAAAAGTGGCTGGACTTATAGACATTACATACATCTAGTGTGACCTCCCCAACCCATCTTTTTTTTTACAATTCCGTAATATCGTTCATCTTCTCTCCTACGACTCTAGGTCATATATTCATACGTATTTATATCTATTATGTTCTCCAACCAAGCAGATTATCTTGAACCATGCATGAATTGGGATAAGCTAAAAAAAAAGACTATTTAGAAAACTAGTCAATGATGACCCTCCATGGATTCCCCTATATAAGCCGCGGCTAACGTTGCAAAAATAAGAGCTTGAATACCACTTGTAAATAATCCAAGAAACATGACAGGTATAGGAACTACTGAAGGGACTAAAGAAACAAGAACAACAACTACTAATTCATCAGCCAATATATTCCCGAAAAGTCGAAAACTAAGAGATAAGGGTTTTGTAAAATCTTCTAGGATGTTAATTGGTAAAAGTATTGGAGTTGGTTTGATGTATTTCTCGAAATAACCCAACCCTTTTTTGGTAAGACCTGCATAAAAATATGCCACTGACGTGGGTAAAGCTAAAGCAACAGTAGTATTTATATCATTCGTGGGCGCAGCTAATTCCCCATGAGGTAACTGTATGATTTTCCAAGGTAAAAGGGCACCTGACCAATTAGAAACAAAAATAAATAGGAACATAGTTCCAATAAAGGGAACCCAAGGTCCATATTCTTCTCCAATCTGGGTTTTGCTCAAGTCTCGAATAAATTCAAGGACATATTCAAAGAAATTCTGACCGTCGGTCGGAATGGTTTGTGGATTCCGAACAGCTATGATGGCTGAACCTAACAAGATAGCAATTACGACCCAAGAAGTGATAAGTACTTGGGCATGGATTTGTAAACCTCCTATTTGCCAATAGAAATGTTGGCCTACTTCTACACCCGATATATCGTATAACCCCTTGAGTGTTTTAATGTAACATGGTATAACATTCATATTGTCCTCTGATAGAAATTGAACTTCAAAAAAGGAATTAGTTTGATTCAACCATTTCTTTCTCAACTCACCAACTTGAATCATTAATCATATATTTAGGATACCAAGAAATCACATAACATCATAATATATATCAATATCCCCAGTTCTTTTTTTTTTTTTATCTATTAAAAAATTTTTATCTATTAAAAAAAAAGTAACCGATCCAATAAATCTATGGAGTTGCCCAATAATTAACATTAACTAATTTTATTATTCTTAATCTTAATCATAATCAACGATTTCTTATATAGCTAGAACGACCTTCACAAATTGCGGATACTAATTTGTTAAGAATCAATCGAATTGAAGCTATAGCGTCATCGTTGGCTGGAATCGAAATATCTGCAAGATCTGGGTCACAATTTGTATCGATTAAACAAATCGTTGGAATCCCCAAAATGGCACATTCTCGAAGAGCCGTATATTCTTCTTGCTGATCAACGATGATCACAATATCAGGCAATCCCGTCATATATTTGATCCCACCGAGATATGTTTGCAAGGTAGATAATTTTCTCTTCAACATTGCTGCATCTCTTTTGGGGAGACGGTTGAGTTTCCCCATCTTTTCTTCTGCTCTTAAGTCCCTGAACTTATAAAGTCTCGTTTCCGTAGTAGACCAATTCGTTAACATACCACCGAGCCATTTTTGATTAATAAAATGAGACCGAGCCCTTATTGCAGCTGATGCTACTGAATCCGATGCTTTATTTTTGGTACCGACGATTAAGAAGTTTTTTCCCCTACTTGCTGCATCAAAAACTAAATCACAGGCTTCTGATAAAAAACGAGCAGTTCTAGCGAGATTTGTAATATGAATACCTTTACGCTTTGCAGAAATGTAAGGGGCCATTCTAGGATTCCATTTCTTAGTACCATGACCAAAATGAACTCCTGCTTCCATCATCTCTTCCAAATTGATGTTCCAATATCTTCTTGTCATTTTTTCCCACACTTCCTTTTTGTTTTTTCTTTTTCGTATTATTAACAAAGAGACGAGGTACCTTGAAATAAAAGATTGTTCCGATGGAACCCTCTACCGGGGATTGACCATTGATACACGGCGCAAACCATAAATTTTTTTAATTACTTATTTTATTTATTACCAAATCAATAATCAGACCAGTATAGTTAAAAGATAGTTAAAGTGAAAATTAATCCGCTCTTAGGAATCATTAAATCGCATAAATGATTGTTCTGATGTCTCATGTAAATTTGTCTCATGGAAATTGTTTGTTGCGTAAGAACAAAATAATTCTCTATGGTGTAACAAAATATCTCTCATTTCCAACTCGAATAGATTTTTTCTTTTGATTTCCAAATAAATGTTTTTGTCTTGCCTTGAACGGTGCACAAATTTTTGGAATCCGGTACCAACAGGTATAATCCCCCCCAGAACAACGTTCTCTTTCAGGCCTTTCAACCAATCAATACGACCTCGTAGAGCAGCTTTTGCTAAAACTCGAGCGGTTTCTTGAAAACTTGCTTCGGATATGAAACTTTGAGTATTCAGAGACGCTCTTGTTATTCCCAATGAGATTGCTCGATAACAGATCGATTCGTCCAAAGCGCGCCCTGCTCGTTCCGCTCGCAACAATCCGATTAATTCTCCAGGCGAAAAAACATTAGACATTCCATCTTCTGAAACCAACACTTTTGATGTTACTTGACGTACAATAATCTCTATATGTCTATTATGGATCTGTACCCCCTGGGATCGATAAACCTTTTGGATCTTATTAACCAAAGAGATACGACTTTGGGCTATGGTTAGCTCAGCTCCAATCAAAAACCCCCAGGGGATCCCAAGAATTCTTGGTATACGCTCGTTCCAACCTTCAACTCTCCTTTCGAGGTTCATCGATATTGAATCAATCGAACGCACTTCTAAGATTTGTTCTACTTTTGGAAGACCTTGCGTTATGTCACCAGATCTCGATTTTTCATATATAAATGTAACTAATGTATCTCCTTCGTAAAGGATTTTCCCATAATGACCATGAACAGTTGCTCCGGGAGTAGCCAAATAAGACTTAGCCGATCTTATAACTAAAAAGTCGACATTAACAATTAAAATTTGACCAGATTTTTTTACGTGTGGTTCGTATTTAAATAGACATACATTTTCACAAATAAATTGTCCAAGGCTAATTTTGATCGATGTCTCTTCACAATAATCATGATGGAGAAAGCACCAATTCAAATGGAATGGGTTCAAAATGATGTTACTGCATAGATCGGGATTATAAATCCTTCTATTTTCATCTATTAAACAGTATTTAAGTACTTGAAGTACTTGGAAAATCTGTTTCAAATTGTCAAGTAGCAAATATTTCTTTAACACGATCTGATTATGAGTTATTAAATGGTAAGATGAATAAAAATTTGATATTTTAGGTACAATAGCGCCTAAGGGACCTAAATAATCCCTAATTGGAATTAGGGGATCCAATTCTTTTGTCACATTGTTATATTTCGAACTATTGAATGGACCAATTCGAGAACAATTGGATGATGACAAAATTAGCAAAGATTGGCATTCCTTATTTCGATTCAACAACATACCAATAGTTCCTTGATGTTGGCTAAGTGATTGAATCTTCGCCTTGGAATAAAAAGGATTGATATTGGTGCAATCTAATCCATTATCGGGAATCAATCCGGAACTTGCCCTATCATACCTTTTTCCGGTATACGAAATAGTGGACTTGACTAACTCAATTCTTATGAAATCGCGAATTAGATCATTTGCCCTTACCTCAACAAAGGAAGCATGAACCTCTTCTATAGAACCATTTTGTTCTTGGTCCCAATTCAATACTAAGCAAGTCCGAACTAATTGAATACTTGTGTGATAAATTCCTCGAATTGACTTGCCATTTCCATAAAGGATATAATTGACAACTCTAAATTGGACATTATCCT